TAATTCATACAGAGCCATCGAACCGGCCCAACCAGCAACCAGAGCTGTATGCATTATATGAACAGAAAGCAACCGACCGGGATCATTCAATACAACGGTATGAACACGATACCAAGGCAAACCCATGGAAATACCCCTTATATCAAAGATAAATGGACACTACGTAACTTTATTGCATTGGAAAGGACTATAATATGACTATCCTATGGACCACTCTTGTTCAGTCGATTATTTCCGAACAAGGGTGTTCTATTCTGTTGGTAATAATGGAACAATTCTGTTCGTAGGAACAAAGAGAAGCAGATTTATTCTATACTCGATAAGTACCAATACGCAATGGGGGAGTTGATCCCATTTTCTATGAGCGAATGAGTCCATACTTATTTATCATTAGAAAGACCTATTCGTAATAATTTGAGTTTATTCATTCTGTCTTTCTTTATGAATTTTGAGAATCTATGGATAAAATAAATACGATAAAAACCAATATGAATATTATAAAGACAATAAAAAAAATTGTTACGTTTCCACCTCAAAGTGAAATATAGTATTTAGTTCTTTCTTTCATTTAATGCCTATTGGTGTTCCAAAAGTTCCTTTCCGAAGTCCTGGAGAGGAAGATGCATCTTGGGTTGACGTATAGTGCGACTTGTCAGATATATTGGGTCATATGGTATTTCCCCGTTCTCTCCCCCGATCGAGATATCCCCCGTTTCGCCCAAGAAAGATAAATTGAATCATCAAAAATTTGGAGCGTGAAGTGCAATTAGATCCATTTTTGAGGGGATTCATATTACTATTATCAATTAGAATAATTCAATTAGAATAATTTATGGTTGGCTTGGTTGGACTAAAAAAATGAAGTATCCAGGCTCCGTTTAGAAAAAACCCAATTGGATTGGTAAGATATCTATGATTGCTATTCATATTTTTTCTTTGTAAAGAGATCCTAATTGTCAAGCAAAGTTATCTCAACTCTAATAAATACTTGTATAAAATGAATTGAAAAAAAAAAGAAATACAAAAAGAAATGGTAATGGAAGCATTTGTCCTATATGTACAAATCCAAATCGGGCGGATCTTTACCCGGAGTAGAGCATAAACCTAAAAAGATGAAACAGACCCATTCAGGAACAAGAAAATACCATCGCGGTTTGGATTCAATCTCGATGAAAGAATACATCAATGAGAAGTTAATTCGATAAGTTTAATGACCCTTTCTTATAACTTAGAATTTTCTAATGGAAAATCGAAAATATAAAAAAGCAGGCAAAACTCGTCTTTATTGAAAAATCGAAGAAAAGCCCTTTCATTAGAAGTAAGAAAGAACCTTTCTAGAAAAAAAGAAAGAGGACTGGAATCTATACATTGATTCACAATTTTTTGGAACCGTATGCATCAAAAGGCGCATGTACGGTTCCTAAGGGATACAATTTTACCCTAATCAACCGACTTTATCGAGAAAGATTACTTTTTTTAGGCCAAGGGATTAATAGCGAGATTTCGAATCAACTTATTGGTCTTATGGTATATCTCAGTATCGAGGATGAGACCAAAGAACTGTATTTGTTTATAAACTCTCCTGGGGGCTGGGTAATACCTGGGATCGCTATTTATGATACTATGCAATTTGTGCGACCAGATGTCCATACAGTATGCATGGGATTAGCCGCTTCAATGGGATCTTTTATCCTGGTCGGAGGAGAAATTACCAAACGTCTAGCATTCCCTCACGCTTGGCGCCAATGAGGTTTTTATTTGAGAGAAAAAAGAAGACTATGCCTTCGCCATATGAATACTAAGTAATAATAGCATGGCACTTCGAATTCGATATGATAAATTTTTGTATTGTTTTTTTTTTTTCAAAACATTAGATTCTGTATCGAGAGAGTAGTATGAGATAAGGGGTATTTCCGATTTGCTCTTATCTATCGGGAGTTCAGTTCAGCGTCACAAACTTTTTTGTTTTCATGCCGGAGAGTTCTTAACAATATTTATGTTATGAAAGAGTACGAAAAAAAAAAAAAAAAGATTTTTTCCTTATTTGATCGGATTAAAAAGAAACTTTGGGATTGCTGAATCACAGACAAAAAAAGAAAAAATAAACATATAAAGCAACGGAGCCATCATAGTATTTTTTAACTCCTCCGAAAGGAAGGATGGCAATTTGATCATTTACCCATCTGAATCTGAGTCTAATAGATTCTATTTTTCTCTTTCTTCAATAGAAAGGAGGGGGGTCAATTTTCTTGTAGAGCCGTATGCACAAAAGATGCCTGTACGGTTGTTCAATTCTATATTTTTTCTATTCTTTATCTTTCCTCTCTCTTTGCTTTATCATGCGAGATAGGGGAAGCTTTTATTTTGTTATATCATCAGGGTAATGATGCATCAACCTGCTAGTGGTTATTATGAGGCGCAAACAGGCGAATTTGTCCTGGAAGCGGAAGAACTGCTGAAACTGCGTGAAACCCTCACAAGGGTTTATGTACAAAGAACGGGCAAACCCTTATGGGTTGTATCCGAAGATATGGAAAGAGATGTTTTTATGTCAGCAACAGAAGCCCAAGCTTATGGAATTGTTGATCTTGTAGCGGTTGAATGAAAATAACATGGATTTCGCGCAAATCTGTGATTTGAGATTTTATCTTCGAATTGAATATTCTATTAAATAGAAGTAATTCATCATCATTCGGTTAGGATCAATCTAAACCAATCCATCATATTATGTATACGATTCAACATGCCAACTATTAAACAACTTATTAGAAATACAAGACAGCCAATCAGAAATGTCACGAAATCCCCCGCTCTTCGGGGGTGCCCTCAGCGTCGAGGAACATGTACTAGGGTGTATGTGCGACTCGTTTAGATCATGAGCTGGCACAAAAGCAAGAAAACGACTTTTACAGTATCAATGATCAGTACCGGTGAATGGGATAGGATGGAAAAAGGAACTCCATTCATTATTAAAAAAAAAAAACTCTATCATATCCCTCTATTGTGTATGAAGTTTATGGTTTCCGTTGGTGTAAATCCAATCACCTGAATTTAAGATGATAAGAAATTCTCCATTGGTAACAAATGGTTATCCATTAAGCGGAGGAAATCTTATTTAAAAAGCATAAAACATAAAGATTAGGTAGGTTCCCAATCTGGCAAGAACGGACTAAGAGGGTCAGCTACCCAGCAAACTTTCATAATTAAATACCGTTACTGTATAGGTAGATCTGATTGTGAAAGACCTATTACTGGATAATTCATGGGTAGAGCCAAAGCGTGTGAACTATACAAGTTCCCAATAACATTAATTAGTTGATTAAATATTAAATTAAAGTATAAAGTAAAGGCTCCGGTGTATAGAGAAGACCTCACCGTTTAAGAAGTAACCATAGAAACGAAGGAACCCACTATTTCTTTTTTGATTTCTTTTATTTACTAGATTTTTGATACCTAGGAAAATACAATTTCTTATTTCTTTCTTATTTCACAGTGAAATATCTAATAAAAAAAAAAAAAAGAAAAAATCGTGGTCGGGAAGGTTAGAGTAGCCAAAGCCATTGGAATTTTTATTTTATACATTGGAAAAATCCGTTTTGTTATTAATAGACTAGGAAGGGGGAAAAGAATAACTGAAAGAAAGGCAATCAATTAGTTATTCGTCAAAGTTTCATTTATTCAATGACCAGAATTAAACGGGGATATATAGCTCGGAGACGTAGAACAAAAATTCGTTTATTTGCATCAAGCTTTCGAGGGGCTCATTCAAGGCTTACTCGAACTATTACTCAACAGAAAATAAGAGCTTTAGTTTCGGCTCATCGGGATAGGGATAGGAAAAAGAGAGATTTTCGTCGTTTGTGGATCACTCGGATAAACGCAGTAATTCGCGAAAGGGGAGTATCCTATAGTTATAGTAGATTAATACACGATCTGTACAAGAGACAGTTGCTTCTTAACCGTAAAATACTTGCACAAATAGCTATATCAAATAGGAATTGTCTTTATATGATTTCGAACGAAATCATAAAGGAAGTAGATTGGAAAGAATCCACCAGAATAATTTAAATGGAGTTCCCCGGAGAATGAACTCCGGGAAGGTAGAGTAGAAATTAGTATGAGAAAATATGCTAAAGTAGTCAAAATGAATGAACACGTTCAATTCAATAAAAAAAGAAATCTTTTTTTTCCGATTCATTTTTTTTCTTACGACACGATACTCAAATCTAGATTCTTGTAATTATGATTCAAGTGAAGAAAAAATAAGCCTATTTATTTCGGGCTTTAAAACCAGTAGTTCTAGCGGTCGACTCGGTTCTTTCAAATTGTTTCTCATTATTGAGAAAAGGTAACAAAGATAAAATACGAGCTTGTTTTATAGCAAGAGTAATTAATCGTTGTTGTTTCAAGGTCAATCTATTCACTCGTCTTGATAATATTTTTCCTTGTTCACTAATAAATCGACTAATTAAACTCATGTTTCTATAATCAATTCGATCCCCCGATTGAATCGGGGGCAAACGCCTACGAAAAGATCGCTTGAATTTAAGAAAAGGTCGCTTGGATTTATCCATGGTTTGTTTGTTTAATTTATTCCTTATCCCTAAAATCCTATTTCTTAATTCTAATTCATTTTAAATCCACCCAAAATAGGATTTTTAAAAAATAGGATTTGTTTATTTTCTATTTAAATATGTTATATATATAATGTCATTTTTTCCCCTTCCTTGAAAGGGTAAGACACAGGTACTTGGTTCGCTCTATTTCTTTATCTCCCCATGAATCGTATGTTTGTAACAATAGGGACAGAATTTTTTCAATTCTAATCGATTAGGCGTATTGTGCCGGTTCTTTTGAGTAATATATCTGGAAATACCTCTTGATACCTTATCAACACTGTTTCGGACACAACTAGTACATTCCAAAATCACCGTTACTCGGACATCTTTCCCCTTGGCCATGAACCTCCTTTGGATTTTTGATTTACTCAACTCTTCTAT